AATTTACTGAAACCAATCTTTGTGAGATCGTCAATATTGTACCAAGGGTGTTTTTAGAGTATACCGAATCAGTATAGCTATCCTTCTTCTGACACAGCAATGCAATTTCACAATCAATATCGAAATGAAGTGTTAGATAATTTCTTTCTTCTTTTCTTGTTGCTTGTCGATGTAGAATTTTGTACCATTTAATATAAAATTCCTCAAATTCCTGTAGTATAAGGATTTTCTTCAGTAGAAACTGAAGATCAAGTAAAATGTGAATTCGACAGGTTGGTTTCCAATAATTTATGAAGGAGATTCTCATATTCTTACGATTCAATTAGACGTTACATCTAAAAACATACGTTTTGTGGTTGTATAAGATGTTTTTTGTTGGAATCTTTTTTTTTTTTTAGGAATTGGTTGGCCACCCAGTAACAAGTAACAATAGTAGATTCAATGAAAGAAAGAGGAACAACGAATAAATAAAAAACAATAAATATTCGTGATGCACGCATTATTCTATTAGCCCCCCAAGGGGGTCCTTCGTGACCTAATTACAAAGATGGGTCTTTGTAATATGGAAAGATAAAATGTAAAACCCAGTTTCGATTGATCTTATCGTGCGATACTTTTTTCTTTTCAATCGCGAGATTATGTGAATGAACTACTACTGAGTTCGCTTTAAAGTAAAAAAAAAAAGTGCATTAGAAGTGTCGTTCGAAAAAAAAAAATGGATTCGATATTTCGATACAATAAAAAACAATCAAACTTATTTTCCAATTTTATTCCAGAGTGATTCAAAGAGAGTTTCATTTTGTGAATGAAGTTATAAAAAACGTTCTTATTATTACTTTATTTATAATTTCGAATATTCTATATATACATATAGTTAGTTATATACATATATTAGTTCAGTCAACTCAAGAGTTGACCGATGAATCTATTGATTCAAAAGCGTGGGATGGGTAAATGTCACAGATGATTAATTGATTTCTTACTTATGTTACTCTATTTTTATTAGTATCGTCTATAATAATTGATGAATCAAATATTTTCAATTGAATTTATCCTTTCAATTGGTTGGTATTTTTGTTTATCCTCGTATCTTTCAAAAATTGAAACTTAGGGAAGTGCTTTAGAAACATATGTATAAAAAGAACATATTTCATTTAGCCTTTTCATGCCTACTATAACTAGTTATTTCGGTTTTCTACTAGCATCTTTGACTATAACCTCAGCTCTATTTATCGGTCTGAGCAAGATACGACTTATTTGAAATTAATTTAATGAACAATTTATAAAAAAATCTTTCTATGGTAGTTCATATATTCTCCAGTCCCTTACCAATTCTTGGTCATTGAGATGTATAGTCAATACAGATTAATATTTAAGGATAAATATTACCTCTCCCTTCCCCCTTTCAAACAAATTGAAATGATTGAAGTTTTTCTATTTGGAATCGTCTTAGGTCTAATTCCTATTACTTTGGCTGGATTATTCGTAACTGCCTATTTACAATACAGACGTGGTGATCAGTTGGATCTTTGATTAATTAACATCTCGTTTTTTATTGACCTCCTACTTCCTTTAATCCGCGGGAGGTCAAAATTACACTAAAATAATTGAGCAGCAACCTAATTTTGACCTCCCGCGATTAACAAGAACACAGAATCACGCCCTGTAGGATTTGAACCTACGACATCGGGTTTTGGAGACCCACGTTCTACCGAACTGAACTAAGAGCGCTTTATTATCACAATAAATATTTTGTAACCCCAATTTATCTTGCATATATATATACTATAAAAAATAAAAATGAAATATTTATTTAATTATGTATGTACAATTTTATTAATTGATCTCAATTGATCCCTCGTTACTGCTCAGAAGATAAGTAATAGGTAGGGATGACAGGATTTGAACCCGTGACATTTTGTACCCAAAACAAACGCGCTACCAAACTGCGCTACATCCCTTTCAATTGGTCTACAGTGTCATTGTAGAGAATCCCTGTCTTGTTTTCCACATCTTTATTTCCTACATTGATATACGCAAACTATCTTATCATTTCTTCCTTCTTCCTTTTGGTCTCGTATATCATATAACAAACATATAATATGGTAAAAGACTTATATAAAGTATGAAATAAATATGAAATCTACCACAAAAAATTAATATTTTTTAGGAATTTAAGGCGGAAATGGACGTATTTTTTTCTTTTAATAAATATCTATTTTGTACATTTCAATTTGAATTAGGAACTCCGCGTACAAGTGGTAAGTCATTAACTACATATACACATCCGGTCATATATGTATTACCATTATATATTACAAATTACAATAAAATTACAATAACGAATACAGAAAGAGGAGTTTTTAAAATGCGAGATCTAAAAACATATCTCTCCGTGGCACCGGTAGTAAGTACTCTATGGTTCGGGTCTTTAGCAGGTTTATTGATAGAGATCAATCGTTTTTTTCCGGATGCGTTGATATTCCCCTTTTTTTCATTCTAGCTATTGATATGGGAAGGGGGAAGAAGATTAGAGATACAATCAAATATCTGTAACTAATCCCTACCCCTCCCTTCTTTTTTTCTTTGTTTTTTTTTACTTTTCTAAAAAAAAAAAAAAACAAAGAAAAAGCGGTTTCACCCTCAGTGAAACTATGAACTCGGGCTCAGGCTCAAATTAAATTAATAATAGAATGGAAATGCGGTGGTTGGGGCAACAATATCATACAAGATACTTAACTGAAAATGAAATACTGTACGGCAATTAAAAATTAGAAATATAGTTAGAAATCATTATATTACTTATTATTTATCATTATATTACTTATTATTTATTACTATTATTATTTATTACTATATTGATATATTGATTGCAACAAAATATTTCTTTCATAATTTGATTTCGAGTTACCTGCTTCTATTTTTGTGTCCTTTCTTCTTCCTTGCTTCGGGTCGGAAAATTAAAGAATTGAGTGAATCAAAAACCAAAGGAGGTTCATGGCTAAGGGTAAAGATGTCCGAGTAACGGTTATTTTGGAATGTACCAGTTGTGTTCGAAATCGTGTTAATAAGGAATCAATGGGCATTTCCAGATATATTACTCAAAAGAATCGACACAATACGCCTAGTCGATTGGAATTGAGAAAATTCTGTCCCTGTTGTTACAAACATACGATTCATGGGGAGATAAAGAAATAGATCGAACCGATCGCTCGTGTGTCAGTTTTCCAAGGAAGATGCAAAATTACATATTATATATAACAATATATATATATAATTTCTTTTTTAATTTATTTAAATATAAACAAATATTTTAATTTATTTAAATATAAACAAATAAATATAAACAAACCAAATCCTATTTCGATCGGATCAAAGATGATGTAGAATTAAGAAATAGGATTGGGATTTTCAGGATAAGGAATAAACAAACCATGGATAAATCCAAGCGAATCTTTCTTAAATCTAAGCGATCTTTTCGTAGGCGTTTGCCTCCGATCCAATCGGGGGATCGAATTGATTATAGAAACATGAGTTTAATTAGTCGATTTATTAGCGAACAAGGAAAAATATTATCTAGACGGGTGAATAGATTGACCTTAAAACAACAACGATTAATTACTATTGCTATAAAACAAGCTCGTATTTTATCTCCGTTACCTTTTCTTAATAATGAGAAACAATTTGAAAGAAGCGAGTCAACCGCTAGAGCTGCTGGTCTTAGAACCAGAAAAAAAATAGGTTGACTCTTCAATTGAATTGAATCAAAATGAAATTCCAATCCAAACTCAAATGCGGATTGACGTTTTTTTTTTTTGTTCGAAAAATCGTAAAATCGAAATGTCCTGTCGTAAGAAAAAAAATGGGAGAAGAGGAATAAATATTTTTTATTTAACGTCTTTCTTCATTTTGATGACTTTATCATATTTTATCATACTAATTTCTACTCTACCTTCCCAGAGTTCATTCTCCAAGGAACTCCATTTAATCTATTCCAACGGATTCCTTCCAATCTCTTTATTTTATGATCTCATTGGAAATCATATAAAGACAACTCTTATTTAATATAGCTATTTGTGCAAGTATTTTACGATTAAGAAGTAACTGTCTCTTGTACAGATTGTGTATAAATTTACTATAACTTAAGTATACTATATTCTCGCGAATTACTGCATTTATCCGAGTGATCCACAACCGACGAAAATCTCTCTTTTGTCTACCTCTATCCCGATGAGCCGAAACCAAAGCTCTTATTTTCTGTTGAGTAATAGTACGAGTAAGTCTTGAATTAGCCCCTCGAAAGGTTGATGCAAATAAACGAATTTTTGTTCTACGTCTTCGAGCTATATACCCTCGTTTAATTCTGGTCATTGAATAAATGAAACTTTGATGAATAACTAATCGATTTCCTTTCTTTCAGTTATTCCCTTCCCCTAGTCTATTAATAACAAAACGGATTCTTCCAATGTATAAAATTTAAATTCCAATGGCTTTTGCTACTATAACCTTCCCGACCACGATTTTTTTTTTTTCTAGGTGAAATGCCTAGAAAAAATTGTATTGATATTAGGTATCAAAAACACATAAAAGTAGTAAATATAAATGGATATAGTGGGTTCCATCGTTTCTATGGTTACTTCTTAAACGGTGAGGTCCTCTCTATACACCGGAGCCCTTCTTTCATTTAATCAATGTTATTGTTAACTTGTACAGTTCACACTCTTTGGCTCTACCCATAATTATCCAGTACGAGGTCTTTCACAATGAGATCTACTTATACAGTAACGGTATTTAATTATGAAGATTAGCTGAGTAGCTGACCCTGTTAGTCCGTTCTTGCAAGAGTAAGGCATAATTTTTCTGCTTTTTAAAATAGTATTTCCCCTGCTTAATGGATATCATTTGCTATCAATGGAGAATTCTTTCTCATCTTAAATTTAAAACGGAGTTGATTGGATTTGCACCAACGGAAACCATACATTTGATACCACAATAGAAGGATAGATCTTTTTGATTTTTAGATATTGAATGGAGTTCTTCCATTCTAGTCTATTCACTGGTACTGATCGTTGATACTGGATCAATTGTTTTCTTTCTTTTGTCCTAGCCCATGATCTGAACGAGTCGCACATACACCCTAGTACATGTTCCTCGTCGCTGAGGACATCCCCCAAGAGCGGGGGATTTCGTGACATTTCTGATTGGCTGTCTTGTGTTTCTAATAAGTTGTTTAATAGTTGGCATATTGAATCATATACATAATGGGCTGGTTTAGATCGATCTTAACCGGATGATTATGAATTATTTTATTTCTATATTAATAGATTAATGAATAGAATATTAAATCCGGTAAGAAGATAAAATCTCAAATCACCAATTCGTCTTAAATTTTTGTTATTTTTTCTTTTTTATTCAGTCGCTACAAGATCAACAATTCCATGAGCTTGGGCTTCTGTTGCTGACATAAAAACATCTCTTTCCATATCTTCGGATACAACCCATAAGGGTTTGCCTGTCCTTTGTACATAAACCCTTGTGATGGTTTCGCGCATCTTCAAAAGTTCTTCCGCTTCCAAGATAAATTCTCCCGTCTGTGCCTCATAAAAAGAACTAGCAGGTTGATGGATCATTACCCTGATGATATAACATAATAAATGTTTATTCTATCTCGCATGATGATAAGGTGAAGAGATAAAGAATAATAAAATATATAATTGAACAACCGTACAGGCATCTTTTACGCATTGCATACGGCTCTATAATGGAATTCGTTTTTACCTTACTTAAATATCAAATAAATTAAATATAGGGTCTATCAGACTCGGGTTGGTAAATGATCCAATAACCACCCTTCTTTTTGTTTTTGGAGTAGTTCAAAAATACTATGATGGCTCCGTTGCTTTATATATTTATTTCGTCTGTTATTTAGCAATCCCAAAGTTTCTTTTTTTTTTTTTTTTCAAATAAAAAAACAAGATTTTTTTTATTTTCATATTCTTTCATAACCTAAATATTGTTAAGAGCCTCCCGGCGTGAAAACAAAAAAGTTTGTGACGCTGAAATAGGCCTCCCGATAGATTAGATAAAATCGGAAATACCTTTTATCTCATACTACTCTTTCGATACATAATTTAAGGGTTAAAAAAATTTATCATATCGAATTCGAAGTGCCATGCTATTATTACTTAATATTAATATTTCATATAGCGCGAAGGCATAGTCTTCTTTTTTCTCTCAAATCAAATAAAAAACTCATTGGCGCCAAGCGTGAGGGAATGCTAGACGTTTGGTAATTTCTCCTCCGACCAGAATAAAAGATCCCATTGAAGCGGCTAATCCCATGCATATTGTCTGTATATCTGGTCGCACAAATTGCATAGTATCATAAATAGCTACTCCGGGTATTACCCATCCGCCAGGAGAATTTATAAACAAATATAGATCTTTGGTATCATCCTCTATACTGAGATATACCATAAGACCAATAAGTTGATTCGAGATCTCGCTATCAACCCCTTGGCCTAAAAAAAGTAATCTTTCTCGATAAAGTCGGTTGATTGGGATAAAGTTGTATCCCTTAGAAACCGTACATGCACCTTTTGATGCATACGGTTCAACAAAAATAACGAAAAAAAAAAAAAAGAATCAATGTGTAGATGTAGATTCTAGCGCTTTCTTTTATTTATTTTTTTTTTTTTCATACCAGGCTTTTAACTTATAAAAAGGGGCTTTTCTTTCATTTTTCAAAAAAGATGGGTTTTGTCCTGTTTTGTTTATCTATAAAAAAAATTACTAAATTTATCTAACTAACTTTTCATTGATGTATTGTTTCATCGAGATACAATCTCAATCGCGATGTAATTTTCTTGTTCCTGAATGGGCTTCTTCAATTTTTTTAGGTTTATGCTCTACTCCGAGTAAAGATCCGCCCGATTTGGATTTGCACATATATGACAAATGCCCCAATACCACGTCCTTTTGCTACGACTTCCTTTTTACAATTTATTTCATGTCTTACAACAGATATTCAATGCATTCATCATATTACTCGATTGATTAACAGTTTGAGATCACTTCTATTATAAATATATAAAGAAATAGAATATGATAGAAATAGTAATCATAAATAGATTTTTTACCGGTTTTTTTCTAAACGGAGCCTGGATACTTCATTTTATTGGCCTAACCAAGATAACCATAAATTATTCTAATTGATAATATTAATCTGTATACCCTCCCGAAAAAATGGATCTAATTGAACTTCACGCTCCAAATTTTTGATAATTCAATCAATCTTTCTTGGGCGAAGGGGAGGATATCTCGATCGGGGAAGAGAATGGGGAAATACCATATGACCCAATATATCTGACAAGTCGCACTATACGTCAATCCACAATGCATCTTCCTCTCCAGGACTTCGAAAAGGTACTCTTGGAACACCAATAGGCATTAAATAAAAGAAAAATTAAGTACTATATCTCACTTTGATGTGAAAGCGTAACAATGGATTTAGTGTCCTACTAATATTGGCCTTTATCATATTTTATCCATAGATTGACTAAGTTTATAAAAAAAGATAAAGAAGACAAAACAAAATGAATAAAGGAAAATTATTACAAATAAGTCCTTTGAATGATGAACAAATATATATATGCATTCACTCATATAAAATGGTATCAACTCCCCTACCATTGCGTATTGGTACTTATCGGGTGTAGAATAGATCTGCTTCTTTTTGTTCCTACGAACAAAATAGTTTCATTATTACTAAAAGTAATTGAAAAGAATCAAACAAATCAAACAAATATTAATTCTTTCCCCAAGATAATCCACTAAAAAGAGGGTCCACAGCATAGTTTTTTCCAATGCAATAAAGTTACATTGTGTCTATTTTTCATTGATAAAGGGGTATTTCCATGGGTTTGCCTTGGTATCGTGTTCATACCGTCGTATTGAATGATCCCGGTCGTTTGATTTCTGTCCATATAATGCATACAGCTCTGGTTGCTGGTTGGGCCGGTTCGATGGCTCTATACGAATTAGCAGTTTTTGATCCTTCTGATCCTGTTCTTGATCCAATGTGGAGACAGGGTATGTTCGTTATACCCTTCATGACTCGTTTAGGAATAACCAATTCATGGGGCGGTTGGAGTATCACAGGGGGTACTGTAACGAATCCGGGTATTTGGAGTTACGAAGGTGTGGCCGGGGCACATATTGTGTTTTCGGGCTTGTGCTTTTTGGCAGCTATCTGGCATTGGGTGTATTGGGATCTAGAAATATTTACTGATGAACGTACAGGAAAACCCTCTTTGGATTTGCCTAAGATCTTTGGAATTCATTTATTTCTATCAGGGGTGGCTTGCTTTGGTTTTGGTGCATTTCATGTAACAGGATTGTATGGTCCTGGAATATGGGTGTCCGATCCTTATGGACTAACTGGAAGGGTACAATCCGTAAATCCAGCGTGGGGTGTGGAGGGTTTTGATCCTTTTGTTCCGGGAGGAATAGCCTCTCATCATATTGCAGCAGGGACCTTGGGCATATTGGCGGGTCTATTCCATCTTAGTGTACGTCCACCTCAACGCCTATACAAAGGATTACGTATGGGAAATATTGAAACCGTCCTTTCCAGTAGTATTGCTGCTGTCTTTTTTGCCGCTTTTGTAGTTGCTGGAACTATGTGGTATGGTTCAGCAACTACCCCGATTGAATTATTTGGTCCCACTCGTTATCAATGGGATCAAGGATACTTCCAACAAGAAATATATCGAAGAATTGGTGCTGGGTTGGCTGAAAATCAAAGTTTATCTGAAGCTTGGTCTAAAATTCCCGAAAAACTAGCTTTTTATGATTACATCGGCAATAATCCGGCAAAGGGGGGGTTATTCAGAGCGGGCTCAATGGACAACGGGGATGGAATAGCTGTTGGGTGGTTAGGACATCCTATCTTTAGAGATAAAGAGGGGCGCGAACTTTTTGTACGTCGTATGCCTACTTTTTTTGAAACATTTCCGGTTGTTTTGGTAGACGGAGACGGAATTGTTAGAGCCGATGTTCCTTTTAGAAGGGCGGAATCTAAATATAGTGTCGAACAAGTAGGTGTAACTGTCGAGTTCTATGGCGGCGAACTCAACGGAGTCAGTTATAGCGATCCCGCTACTGTGAAAAAATATGCTAGACGTGCTCAATTGGGTGAGATTTTTGAATTAGATCGTGCTACTTTGAAATCCGATGGTGTTTTTCGTAGCAGTCCACGGGGTTGGTTTACTTTTGGACATGCTTCGTTTGCTTTGCTCTTCTTCTTCGGACACATTTGGCATGGTGCTAGAACCTTGTTTCGAGATGTTTTTGCTGGTATTGATCCAGATTTAGATGCTCAAGTGGAATTTGGAGCATTCCAAAAACTTGGAGATCCAACTACAAGAAGACAAGTAGTCTGATACAATATGCTTTGTTACTTGTTACTTTTCATTTTTATTTTCTTTTTTTGATTTTGAGATGGGGTACCAGATAAATCTTGATTTGAATCACTGCCTTTTCTTTGACTCTTGTTCTTTATTTATCCGGGAGACGATCCCAAATAAACAGGTATGGAAGCTATAATTGTAAACCACGATCGAATCTATGGAAGCATTGGTTTATACATTCCTTTTAGTCTCAACTCTAGGAATAATTTTTTTCGCTATCTTTTTTCGAGACCCGCCTAAAGTTCCAACTAAAAAGGTGAAATGATTTGTCATTATCTCAATTGAAGTACGGATCCTCCCAATATTTGGAGGATCCGTACTTCAACTAGTCCCCGTGTTCCTCGAATGGATCTCTTAGTTGTTGAGAGGGTTGCCCAAAAGCAGTATATAAGGCGTACCCAGTAAAACTTACAAGTAAACCAGATAAAAAGATGGCAACTAGGGTTGCTGTTTCCATGATTATATAGTTTTAAGACATTATAAAGTTTTAAGACCACAATGGATCTATGATAAGATCATTTATTTACAACGGAATGGTATACAAAGTCAACAGATCTTACTGAATATAAAATATTATGGCTACACAAACCGTTGAGGGTAGTTCTAGATCTGGCCGCCCAAAACGAACTAATGCGGGGAGTTTATTGAAACCATTGAATTCAGAATATGGTAAAGTAGCTCCTGGGTGGGGAACTACTCCTTTGATGGGTCTCGCAATGGCTCTATTCGCGATATTCCTATCTATTATTTTGGAGATTTATAATTCTTCCATTTTACTGGATGGAATTTCAATGAATTAGATTCACAAGAACCATTAACTGGCTTTTTCAATACAAAGTGAAGCGTTTAGGTTTCTGATTTTTATCCCATTCTATTTTGGTAGTTTGACCGTGGAATTTCTTTGTTTCTGTATTTCCGGAATATGAGTGTGTGACTTGGTATAAATGATCCTATGGATAGTACAGAGAATGGGTCTGTCATCTTGATAGAGATGGTTTTACTTCGTCGGATATTCATTCTAGTATCTGGAGCACGGAATATATGAAATAGATTACTATTAGAACTATGATTCATACTTAATAGTCAGACCTCGTGTCCGGACTTCAAAAATTTTTTTCAAAGAGTTAGAAGTTATAAATAGAAATATTTTTATTCTTTCAAACTTTCGTTTATGCTTATTTTGATCAAAGGACAAAACAAAGGTTTCTTTGGTTTGGATTTTTAGTCATTATATCTATTCATTGAATAAGTGATGATCCAATGGTTCTTACTCAGGGAATTTTGGGACTTAGACTTAGTTTGAAAGGGTTTTATTGAATCATCGTGGTTTTAGTATGAATCTGAGGTTTTAATCAATTCATAGGGTCTTAACAAGAGAATTCCTATCAATAATAAAGAAAACAGCAGTAAAGCCGCATTACACATAAATAACACCAAAGAAAATAGGTAAATAGAAGATTCAAGAGGCCTATAACGATCAATATATAGACGAATGAGCCGACTTGATTTTTTGGCATTATAACCACAAAGAAGAGCTTTCGGATTTTTATTCTTTAGTATCTTCAAAAAAAAATTGAATCATAAATCATAGAATTAATAAATTTCAAACTTTATATTACACACATCCGTTAGAACTAGTATTTGGGTGTTTCTGTTTGAGCCGTACGAGATGAAATTTTCATATACGGTTCTCCGGGGGGGTCCCCTTGATTTACCTATCTCAATAAAATCTATGATTGGTTCGAAGAACGTCTTGAGATTCAGGCAATTGCCGATGATATAACTAGTAAATATGTTCCTCCTCACGTCAACATATTTTATTGTCTAGGGGGAATTACGCTTACTTGTTTTTTAGTACAAGTAGCTACCGGGTTTGCTATGACTTTTTATTATCGTCCGACCGTTACGGAGGCCTTTGCTTCTGTTCAATATATAATGACTGAAGCTAATTTTGGTTGGTTAATCCGATCAGTTCATCGATGGTCGGCAAGTATGATGGTCCTAATGATGATCCTGCACGTATTTCGCGTGTATCTCACCGGCGGCTTTAAAAAACCTCGTGAATTGACTTGGGTTACAGGTGTGGTTTTGGGTGTATTGACCGCATCTTTTGGTGTAACTGGTTATTCCTTACCTCGGGACCAAATTGGTTATTGGGCAGTAAAAATTGTAACAGGCGTACCAGACGCTATTCCTGTAATAGGCTCGCCTCTGGTAGAGTTATTACGCGGAAGTGCTAGTGTAGGACAATCCACTTTGACTCGTTTTTATAGTTTACACACTTTTGTATTACCTCTTCTTACCGCCGTATTTATGTTAATGCACTTCCCAATGATACGTAAGCAAGGTATTTCTGGTCCTTTATAAAGAATATATACCATCTTGTAATCAATCATCTATCACTTGGGGTAGGAACACTAGTATTTCATTGCTACAAATATGGATTATTGAAAAAAAAAAATAAGACATGTATTGGGATATTTCTCTTCAACTCTACAAAAATGTATTATTTTTTTGACACTCATAGTTGAAGTGAATTTTCCGAAGATAAAATGGATTATGGGAGTGTGTGACTTGAACTATTGATCGGGCCTTGCAGATATATGTCCTTATCTATCTGCCGCATTTGAATTCACAACAAAAAAATGTGTCTTTGTTCCAACCACCGCGTAAGCCCCATACAGAAGATAGGCCGGTTCGTTTGAAGAGAATCTTTTCTATGATCAGACCCGATCATGTCGTGTATGATATGAACAGGCTCCGTAAGATCCAGTAGAATAAGTGATTGACATAATCCGGATTATGTTTTATATATTTCACTTACTAAATAGTATAGAAATGTATTCATTTCCTCTGCATTGACTCGATTTATGATACTATCGGAGTGAAACAAGGGATCTAAAGAAGAACAGAGGCTAGACTATATTAGTAACAAGTAAATCCTTTGCTTTGTATGGAAACAGTCTCGATATTTAGGGGATAAAGGCCAATTGCAAGATCTGAGACGACCCATAAAGCATTTGATCATGA